GGATTGAGCCGAATACAAAGATCCTATTCTATATATTTTTCTATATATTTTGGATAAATACAGACTTAGTTAAATATACAAGACCTTAAATACAAAATAGAAGACTAAACAACTCAAAGTTATCTTGGATCCACAATTAATCCTAAGGATCTATAGGATTGGTGTATTCTTCTAGATCCCGTAGGCTCAGACCATGCGTGGTCGAGCCAAGTCTCACAACTTCTTTTACCCATCCTGTATATTGCCCTTTTTCCGTGTTGCAATAGAAACTTAAAAATAGACGAGATTTTACGAAAAATGTTCTTCCGAGTAGAAAAGAAAAATTTCTTTTCTCGATGTGAATTTTACACAACATGAAAAATTCCTATTCTATACTTAAAAAAATATTCAAATAAATAATCTAATGGTTATAGAATTCTATTTTTTTCTAAATAGAATTATCTATTTTGAATTATTATAAAAAGAAATGAAAACATTGTTTCATCAGAATCATCATAATCAAAATACCCCGCCCCGGGTTCTTGCTCTTACAAAGCAAAAGAGAATCAATACCTACTTCTTACACTTCTTTTTAGTTAATAATCCGAGTTATTGGATATTGGATATATGCCTTTTGTGAGAGAAAATGCAATATTCAAATGATTTTTCATTGAATGACTATTCATCCATTTATTTTGATGTAAATAGCGGCAAGAAAGTTCTATGAAAAAAGGGTGGTTCAATTCGATGTTATCTAACGTGGAGTTAGAATACAAGTGTAGGCTAAGTAAATTAACGGATAGTCTTGGTCCTCTTGAAAATACCAGTGTAAGTGAAGACCCCATTAGAAATGATACAGATAAAAACACCCAAAGTTGGAGTAATAGGGACAGTTCTAGTTACAGTAATGTTGATCATTTAGTCGACATTAGGGACATTCGGAATTTCGGCGCGGATAGCACTTTTTTAGTTAGGGATAGTAACAGGGACAGTTATTCCATCTATTTTGATATGGAAAATCAAGTTTTTGAGATTTTTGAGATGGACAATGATCATTTTTTTCTGAGTGAACTAGAAATGAAAAGTTCTTCTTATAGTTATTGGAATTCTAGTTATCTGAATACAGGGTCTAGGAGTGACGACTCTGACTATGATCATTATATATATGATACTAAATTTAGTTGGAATAATTACATCAATAGTTGCATTGACAGTTATCTTCGTTCTCAAATATGTATTGATAGTTATATTTTAAGTGGTGGTGAAAATTACAGTGAAAGTTACATTTATAGTTACATTTGTGGTGAAAGTGGAAATAGTAGTGAAAACGAGAATTCTGGTCTAAGAACTAGTACGAACGGTAGCGATTTAACTATAAGAGAAAGTTTGAATGATCTCGATGTAACTCAAAAATACAGGCATTTGTGGATTCAATGCGAAATTTGCTATGGATTAAATTATAAAAAAAAATTGAAGTCAAGAATGAATATTTGTGAACAATGTGGATATCATTTGAAAATGAGTAGTTCAGATAGAATTGAACTCTTGATTGATCCTGGCACTTGGGATCCTATGGATGAAGATATGGTATCTCTGGATCCCATTGAATTTCATTCAGAGGAAGAACCTTATAAGAATCGTATTGATTCTTATCAAAGAAAGACAGGATTAACCGACACTGTTCAAACAGGCACCGGTCAGCTAAATGGTATTCCCGTAGCAGTTGGGGTTATGGATTTTCAGTTTATGGGGGGTAGTATGGGATCCGTAGTAGGTGAGAAAATCACTCGTTTGATCGAGTATGCCGCCAATAAATTTTTACCTCTTATTCTAGTGTGTGCTTCCGGAGGCGCACGCATGCAAGAAGGAAGTGTAAGCTTGATGCAAATGGCTAAAATATCTTCCGCTTTATCTGATTATCAATCGAATAAAAAGTTATTTTATGTTTCAATCCTTACATCTCCTACAACGGGTGGAGTGACAGCCAGTTTTGGTATGTTAGGGGATATCATTATTGCTGAACCCAACGCCTACGTTGCATTTGCAGGTAAAAGAGTAATTGAACAAACATCGAATAAGACAGTACTTGAAGGTTCACAAGCGGCCGAATTTTTATTCCATAAGGGCTTATTCGATCTAATCGTACCCCGTAATCTTTTAAAGGGCGTTCTGAATGAGTTATTTCAGCTCCACGCTTTCTTTCCTTTGAATCATAAATCAAGTATAGCTTTAAGTTAATTAATTTTTATTAAAGAAAAAAATTAAAGTTCAAATAGTTTTTTAGCGAACAAGTATTCAGTTAGCGAAATCAAAAGCAAAATCAAATCCGAAGAGTGGATTTTTTTGTGACATAAACGTAAATTGTAGAAAGAATCATGCAGATAATTTTTTTTACCGATATTTTCTGATTTCTAATTACGAAAGCCCTATCAACAAGAGAAAAGATTGAATTCTTTCTTCTACCTTCTACGAAGCAAGCTAAATAATAAAAAAACGAATTTCTCGGGAGCAGAAAAAACTCTTGATTTTTTTTAAGTTATAAAATAAGAAAAAGAGAAGAATAACAAACAAGTGGATTTTCATACATATAGTTCAGGTAGAAAAATGAATAAGTCCATTTACTTAGTTCTACAATTTTATTATATATATTAACTTATAAATACTATATATATAATTATATAGGAATTATAATGATTATAAGATATCTTTCTAACAATATAAATAACAATAAAAGGTAATTAAAGATTAATATAAATAACAGGTACAAATATTAAATCGAGGCGCTCATTCTATGATAATTCTTAACAACTTACCTTCTATTTTTGTGCCTTTAGTAGGCTTAGTATTTCCGGCAATTGCGATGACTTCTTTATTTCTTTATGTTCAAAAAAACAAGATTTTTTAGATTCAATGGGGGTAAATATCATCTATTTTTAGTTTTTCAAGATTTAGACTTGGATCATAACATAGATATCTATTTAATATAATAAGGTATAACATGTGGTTTTTTTCAAACAAAGAGGAAAGGGTTCTTTTGCAGACGTAAATGTGCTATATAAGTAAATGACCTGTTTGAAAAAAAATTGGAGTGAATGGCTGACAGAGCCAATGGATCCATATGTGTGTAGATAGCAGATCATATGAAAAGGCTCTTAGATCTAAGGAATTCGATCAATTCTTCCTAAAGATTCACATCAGAATAGTGCGAGTTGATGAAAGTTACTTTTGAAACAATAAAAGTAAAGTCAAATTCTGTTGGGCTAGTCTCCCACTTCCAATAAAACGCAACTGGATCGAGTATGAATTGGCGATCAGAACATATATGGATAGAATTTATAGCGGGGTCTCGAAAAATAAATAATTTCTCCTGGGCCTTAATACTTTTTTTAGGTTCATTGGGGTTTTTGTTGGTTGGAATTTCCAGTTACCTTGGCAGAAATTTGATATCTTTCTTTCCGTTTCAGCAAATAATTTTTTTTCCACAAGGGCTCGTAATGTCTTTCTATGGGATTGCTGGTCTATTTATTAGTTCTTATTTGTGGTGTACAATTTCGTGGAATGTCGGTAGTGGTTATGATCGATTCGATAGAAAAGAGGGAGTAGTGTGTATTTTTCGTTGGGGATTCCCTGGAAAAAATCGTCGCATCCTACTCCGATTCCTTATGAAAGATATTCAGTCTATCAGAATAGAAGATAAAGAGGGTATTTCTGCTAGGCGTGTCCTTTATATGGAAATCAGAGGCCAGGGAGCCATTCCTTTGACTCGTACTGATGAGAATTTGACTCCACAAGAAATTGAGCAAAAAGCTGCGGAATTGGCCTATTTCTTGCGTGTACCAATTTCTTAGTAAGAGCCAAAAAATCCAAAAGTTAAATTTCTTCACAATACTAATACCGATGAACAAAAAAATATATACGGAACAATTCGAAAACAAAGTTTTTTTGTCCGAAAAATTTTTATGCGTATGTAAATTTAGTAACAAGTAAAAAATTGAAATAATAGATTCATCTCATAGATAAAGAAAATAAAACAGTTCGGAATAAGATCTAGAATAAAGAAATTCTCTTTTTCTTTTCAATATTGGAAATTGATGTGTTAGATATCAATAGATCATATCTTGTAAAGAATTTTCCCTTTTTTCGCAAATCACCGTTTCTTTTTTCCCTTTTTTGTATTCCTAAATGAGCAAAAGTTTGGACTACTCGGGCCACTTATAATGATAACTTTGAACGAAAACCCCTTTCCGTCTTATTTTGCTTTTGCCACTCATTTTTGATCATCATGTCAAAATATTCTTCAGAAATCCCTCTCAATTAGTCTTGTAGACTAGGGTCAATTGGCGAATTTTTTGTCGAAATTTTTGTTATTTTGATACAAAGGAATTCTTTCATCTCGAAATCGGAATTTGAAGTGGCTCTTCGGGCATTCATTGAAACGAGGGAATTACTTCCAATTTGAACAATTGAGATTTCCGGAAACAATATTTTTTTCATTCGTGTGCTCTTTCTTATTGGTAGGCTTGTTCTGTATTTTTTTTCTAAATTCTAAGGACTAACCCCTGACTCACAAATAAAAAATAGGTAATAGGTTCATAGCTTCCAGGCCTTGTAATAGAACTTATGTTTGATAGAAATTTTAAATCCTATAGAGTTGACGAATGAAGTGGGTTCATTACAAATTCAAAGACGAAAAAATGAAAAAAAAAAAAAAGCATTAATTTCCCTTCTATATCTTACATCTATAGTCTTTTTGCCCTGGTGGATCTCTTTTTCATTTAAAAAAAGTCTGGAATCTTGGGTTATTAATTGGTGGAATACTAATAAATCTGAAACTTTTTTAAATGATATTCAAGAAAAGAGTATTCTAGAAAAATTCATAGAATTAGAGGAACTCTTTTTTTTGAACGAAATGATAAAGGAATACCCAGAAACACATCTACAAAAGTTTCGTATCGGAATTCACAAAGAAACGATCCAATTGATAAAGGTGTACAATGAGGATCGTATCCATACGATTTTGAACTTTTTGAGAAATATAATCTGTTTCGTTATTCTAACTGCCTATTCTATTCTAGGTAACCAAGAACTTATTCTTTTTAATTCTTGGGTTCAAGAATTCCTATATAACTTAAGCGACACAATAAAAGCTTTTTCTATTCTTTTATTAACCGATTTGTGTATAGGATTCCATTCACCCCACGGTTGGGAACTAATGATTGGCTCTGTCTACAAAGATTTTGGATTTGCTCATAACGATCAAATTATATCTGGCCTTGTTTCTACCTTTCCGGTCATTATCGATACAATTATAAAATATTGGATCTTCCGTTATTTAAATCGTGTATCTCCGTCACTTGTAGTGATTTATCATTCAATGAATGACTGAAAAATACCGACCCAATTAGAATGTTTGTTATTTTGTTGTACATAAGCAAAACATTCAAAATCCTCTTTTTTCTATACATCTAAGAGATTCGTTTCGAACTTTTCCTATATTTTAGTAAAATTTATTCAGTAAATAGCAGCATCGTGGATAGGGAAGTATACTAGCGACCCACCTAATTTTATTGTAAAAAATTTCGGGATTAATGATTGGACCATGCAAACTAGAAAGACCTTTTCTTGGATAAAGGAAGAGATTACTCGTTCCATTTCCGTATCGCTCATGATATATATAATCACTGGGGCAGGGATTTCAAACGCATATCCCATTTTTGCACAGCAGGGTTATGAAAATCCGCGCGAAGCAACTGGCCGTATTGTATGTGCGAATTGTCATTTAGCTAATAAGCCTGTGGATATTGAAGTTCCACAAGCGGTACTTCCCGATACTGTATTTGAAGCAGTTGTTCGAATTCCTTATGATATGCAACTGAAACAAGTTCTTGCTAATGGTAAAAAGGGAGCTTTGAATGTGGGGGCTGTTCTGATTTTACCCGAGGGGTTTGAATTAGCCCCTGCTGATCGTATTTCGCCAGAGATGAAAGAAAGGATAGGTAATCTGTCTTTTCAGAATTATCGACCCACTAAAAAAAATATTCTTGTGATAGGTCCTGTTCCTGGTCAGAAATATAGTGAAATAACCTTTCCTATTCTTTCTCCTGATCCCGCTACTAGGAAGGATGTTCACTTCTTAAAATATCCTATATACGTAGGCGGAAACCGAGGAAGGGGTCAGATTTATCCCGACGGGGGCAAAAGTAACAATACGGTTTATAATGCTACAGCAGCAGGTATAGTAAGCAAAATCATACGAAAAGAAAAAGGGGGATATGAAATAACTATAACGGATGCGTCAGGGGGACGCCAAGTGATTGATAGTATACCTCCAGGACCGGAACTTCTTGTTTCAGAAGGCGAATCTATCAAACTGGATCAACCATTAACGAGTAATCCTAATGTGGGTGGATTTGGTCAGGGGGATGCGGAAATAGTACTTCAAGACCCATTACGTGTCCAAGGCCTTTTGGTCTTCTTGGCATCTATCATTTTGGCACAAATCTTTTTAGTTCTTAAAAAGAAACAGTTCGAGAAAGTTCAATTGTCCGAAATGAATTTCTAGATCTACGAATTTATCAACCAATAATCCCTCAATTTTTCAATTTTTATTTAAGGTGTAATTATGTCACTCTTGGTAAATTTCACTGTCATCGAATGTATCAATCGTTTTTCTATTCTAATAGAATCCAATTCGACTAGATATTGAGCACAAAAAAAGTAAGTGGAAAAGCAAAGGTAAAATCAACCAAACAAGGGATTCTAGGAGGTCTTATTCTATTCGTCTTCCTAGTCTTCGACACAAGAAAAGGAATTTTCACATCCCTTTTTTGTGTCGAAATAATAATGATTCTTGATTTTACTCGTAAAAGATTCATATTCATAGTTTGCCCGGTTTCTCACAATCTCGTTTTTGATTTTAGACTTATAAAATTCTTTTTACGTATAAAGAAATTCCATTTAGTACATCATATAAATAGTAGTGGACAAACAAAAAAGGGGAAGTCCTTTGAGCAAATAGAACTTCTTCAATCAACTTCTAAAAAAAATAGAGTAAGATTCTATTAGTACAGTTCTATATAATATAGTATTAGTAGAGTTCTATTCGTATAGATAGTATAGCAAATTTCGCATGATATTGTATCGACAGAAATATAGAAAATATCTAATCATTCAGGAAAAGAAAAAAAATCGATCTATTTCTTCTTTCTTATAACTTTGTAAAGTATATCGAGGAACAAATGTTCTGAATTAATTAATGAGGTTTCTTTTTCAAAAAGACCATAAAAAAAGTCTAATGAGGTTTTGTGAAATATTTCAAATATCAGAAAAAGATAATCTATTTTGTGATTTAACCGGATAAAGTATTATGAAAGTGTAAGAACTCAATGGGACCCCTGGAATCAGACAGAGAAAAACGTAGGGGTCCCATTGAGTTCTTACACTTTCATGTCTACAACTCAGTTCATCCGATTACTACAGGGATGAACCCAATCCAGAATATGAACCATAAAAAAAAATGCC